ACAACAGGGTAATTAACGGAGATCATACGAATAGATATTCTATACACCTAAATTTGCTTGGGATTGTAGTTCAATTGGTCAGAGCACCGCCCTGTCAAGGCGGAAGCTGCGGGTTCGAGCCCCGTCAGTCCCGGCGGCCCCCAGAAATAAAATAATAAATGAATCTCTTCTTTTTATTTTCTAGACTAGATTAAAAGGGGGACAAAGAGCAGAATTTTATTCCCAACGCGGATCCTTATTTATTTATTTTTCATTAAACCAATCAGTAAATTTTCATTATTTGAACTAGTATTGATTGGTGGGAGAGAGACATCGTATGTAATCTCAATTACGAATTTTAATTTTTATATCTTATATCATTGAAGAAAGTACATTTGATGGAAGATTATATCTTTTAGAATGGGACTCATCTTTATCACACTTCTTTTGTCTTCCAAGATAATTAGAGCATTAAAAAAACGAAGTTTCAAACTTCACTCCGTCCTTATTTCCATTTAACTTCGATGGTTTTGGGGGGTTTGTAACCAATGGAAGTGGAAACACGGTTAGATGATACTTCATTAGATGGTTGTACCCGAAGTAGGTTATAGCAAAGAACGGGAAAAAATTCAAAATACAGGAATTTCAGATTGGATTAGAAATAAAATTTTTGATTCGGTATGGATAAAGGATCTTCCTATGTTATACTATTCAATTCTCGACAATGAATCCATTTTGCAGCTCCGATATTTTATTGTTATTCATGATATTGAGCGGATTTGATATCATCGAGATGTAATTGATCCCATTTGAATTGAATTTACAGGTGAAAGATTTCTTATCTCTATGGGGCTCTATGGGATTAAATCCCGAGTTATTGCGAAGTAAAAAAAAAACGAAGAGATTATGGAAGTAAATATTCTTGCATTTATTGCTACTGCACTGTTCATTCTAATTCCTACTGCTTTTTTACTTATCATATATGTAAAAACAGTCAGTCAAAATAATTAATTTGAATGAAACTTGACTTCGTAGTTCTTATCAATGATTGAAGAAATGAAATCAAAATAAAGGATTCCAATTTTGCGTTTTAAATGATTTAAATGAAATGATGGGGCTGGGATCAGTAGTATTCTATGAGATCCGATAGTAATGGTAGAAAGAAATATATGACTCTTTCTACCATACTATTTATTTAATCTACCATACTATTTATTTAATTAGTATTATTTAATATATAAGGTGTACTCTATAAAGATAGAGACCTAAATATAGATCAATTAAAAATCAAATATGTATATTCATCTATCATATATGTAGATATCAATTACATATATGTAATGTACATAGCATAGCACTTCAATTCTATTTATTTGCTTCATCTATTTGATTGGTATTGATTACAATCAATTTGAAAAAAAAAGGATCCGTTGTTCCTCTGTTCCTCATTGTCTATACAGAATTCTGGTAAGAGCGGGTTCATCGAAATCGAAAGTTTTGGAAGAATTTTGTTGAAAGGAAAGAAATTTCCTATCATTTGTATTCCTCTTAGTTTCAAATCTAAATACGAACACGAACATTGGATGGGAATCCATCAACTATCTCTTTGACTTTGATTGGTAGGGGTATTATTTATCTAATACATTACTCCACTGGAGTCCAAGATGAATAATATTAATTTCATTATTATTTATTTGATAATAAAAAGTGCTAACTAAATTTCGTAGTATCCTTAGACTTAGAGTCCACTTCTTCCCCATACTACGAGTGAAAGGGAAAATGTAAAGACTACCATTAAAGCAGCCCAAGCGAGACTTACTATATCCATGTAAATTGTGTCCCCTACCTCTATGAATATGAAGGAATTATTCCATTATTGCTCACTCATAATAGTGGAATCAATGGTGCAGAGTCAAAAAAAAAAGGGGGGGTTCGGTTCTGGACCAACACTATTGATGAACTAATCCAGTAAATCCACTTACAACAAGTTCTTATAGGATTTCTCGTAGAATCTAGAAACATTAAGTCCAAGAAAAATAACAAAAAGAAGTGACACTCTTAGACTTAGAATAGACTTAGAAGAGTCAAGGGAATGCTATTAATCGAACATGTAGGATAATCCAACCTAGTGTTTCTTTTTTTGTCCTTTATAAGTAAAAGGCCTCTTAATATGGAAGTAAGGCAAGATAAGATTGCTATCCATCACATAACTCGATTTCCCATTTGATCTAATCCTTACCCTCTCCTGATTGTTTCAAAGAAACAATCATAAAACAGCCCATTCTTTACTAGGGTTACCAAAAATAAAATCTTTATTTTTGCACCTTTTAAAATATAAAATAAAAAAATGAGGATATATAAAAAAAGCTACAATCTAATATTGATTGAATGCTTGAGCATTCATAGACTCTCGTGAATCTGTATACAAAGTATCTTCCACCCAATTACTAACCAATTAGATTCCCCGTCCGGCTATCCAATCTAATTCCTAATTCAAAGCATAATTAGTAGACACTACATT